AATATGGGTCGTATGCTATTATTTCAATTTCCCGAGTGGTCCGAGGATTTAAAGGGTTGGAAGAGGGAAATGCATGTTAAATGCACCTATAATGGTGTTCCATTATCGGAAACAGAATTTCCAAAAAACTGGTTAATAGATGGTATTCAAATAAAAATATTATTTCCTTTCCGTTTGAAACCTTGGCACAGATCTAAACTAGCCTCCCCTTATAGAGATCTACTAAAAAAGAAAGATAAAAAAAACGATGATTTTTGTTTTTTAACAGTTTTGGGAATGGAAGCTGAACTACCTTTTGGTTCTCCACGAAAAAGATCTTCATTTTTTGACTCCATTTTGAAAGAACTAAGAAAAAAAATTCTGAAATGGAAAACTAATTGTTTTCTAATTCTAATAGAAAGAACAAATTTCGTTCTAATAATATCAAAAGAAATAAAGACATGGATTATAAAAAACATTATCTTTATACAAAGAATAATTAAAGAACTATTAAAAATAAATCCAACTCGATTTTTGGGGTTGAAAGAAGTATCTGGATCGAATGAAACTAAAAAAGAAAAAAATTCGAGAATCAGTAATAGTATTATTTATGAATCGTCCAGTCAAATTAAATCTCTCGATTGGACAAATTATTCACTGAACGAAAAAAAAATAAAAGATCTAACTGATAGAACAAATCGAATCAGAACTCAACTAGGAAAAATTCGAAAAGACAAGAAAAACAAAAAAAGTAATGATGCTGAAAGATTTGAATCTCCAAAAATTTATGGGCCAATGTTTAAAAGAAGAAATATTCGATTAATCCGTAAATCCATTTTTTTTATAAAATTTTTCTTTGAAAGGATATATATATATATCTTCTTATTTATTATTAATATTCTTCAGATCAATACACCACTTTTTCTTGAATCAAAATATATATATATGAGTAAATACATTTCCAATATTAAAGCCAATCAAGAAGGTATTGATAAAACAAATCAAAATACAATTAACTTTAGAAAGTCCCTTTCTAATCTTAGTAAGAATTCAAAGAACTTATCCTCTTTGTCACAAGCATATGTCTTTTACAAATTATCACAAATCCAAGTTATTAACTTGGATAAGTTACGATTTGTCCTTCAATATAATGGAACATCCCTTTTTCTTATAAACGAAATAAAAGATTATTTTGGAATAAATAAATGGAAAACAGGGTTAAGGGATCATTATCAATATAATTTATCTAAGATTAGATGGTCTAAATTAGTACCAGGAAAATGGCGAAATAAAGTTAATCAAGGTTGGATGGCCCAAAATAAAGATTTAAACAAACGGGATTCTTATGAAAAAGACCAAGTCATTTATTATAAAAAAGAAAATTATTATAAATTACCAAATCAAAAAGACTATGGATATGATCTTTTATCATATAAATCTATATCTTATGAAGATACGAAGAACTCATTATCACCATTACAAGTAAACAATCACCAAGGGATTTCTTCTAATTACAACACAAGGAAATACAAATTATTTGATGGAATGGGAGATATTCTTAGCAATAATTATCTAGAAAAAAATGGTATTGTGGATATGGATAAAAATCCGGATAGAAAATATGGGGATTGGAAAATGATCCATTTTTGTCTTAGAAATACGGTCGATATTGAGACCTGGATCAATACCAACAGTCATAAAAAGACTAAGACTATTAATGGCAAAAAAATAGAGAAGAAAGGTCTGACGATTCATCAACAAATAAAGCCTTCGAATAAAAAAGGGTTTAATTGGATGGGAATGAATGAACAAATACGAAATCGTCCCATATCGAATCTTAAACTTTGGTTCTTCCCAGAATTTGCACTCCTTTATAATTCATATAAAATGAAACCCTGGTTCATACCCATCAAATTACTTCTTTTAAATTTTAATGGAAATGTAAATATTAGTGCAACTAAAAATATCAATGAAAATCCAAAAAAGGATCTGTCATCGAATAAAACAAACTATCTTGAATTAGAAAATAGAAAGAAAAAAGAAAAAGAATCTCCAACTCGAGGAAATCCTAGATCAGATGCACAAAACCGAAGGAATCGCGGATCAGTTCAAGAAAAAGATCTTGAAGAAGATTATGGGATGGGATCAAACAGAAAAAAACGTAGAAAGAAAAAAGAATACCAAAGCAATACAGAAGCGGAACTCCATTTATTTCTTAAAAGATATTTGCTTTTTCAATTGAGATGGGATGATTCTTTCAATCAAAGAATGCTCAATAATATCAAGGTATATTGTTTCCTGCTTAGATTGATAAACCCAAGAGAAATTGCTATATCCTCTATTCAACGGGGAGAAATTAGTCTAGATATAATGCTGATTCAGAAAGATTTAACTCTTACAGAATTAATGAAAAAGAGTATATTTATTATTGAACCGGTGCGTCTGTCTGTTACAAAGGATGGAAAATTTCTTATGTATCAAACCATAAGTATTTCATTCGTTCATAAGAGTAAGGACAAAACTAATCAAGGAAACCAAGAAAAAAGATATATTGATAAATCCATTGCAAGACATCAAAAAATAACTGAAAATCAAAACAAAAATCATTATGTTTTGCCCGTTCCTGAAAATATTTTATCACTTAGACGTCGTAGAGAGTTTAGAATTCTAATTTGTTTGGATTCCCGAAATGGTAACGGTCGCGATAGAAATCTAGTATTTTGCGATGGGAAAAACATAAAAAACTGCGATAAATTTTTGGATAAAAGCACAAATCTTGAGATAGAGAAAAAGAAATTAATAAAATTATTTCTTTGGCCAACCTATCAATTAGAAGATTTAGCTTGTATGAATCGCTATTGGTTTGATACCACTAATGGCAGCCATTTCAATATGGTAAGGATACATATGTATCCACAATGAAAGAGGGTGATAGATTTTATCTATATATAATATCCTGTAGCATATCTGATATATGAAAGCAACCGCATATACACACATATACACATGTGCTATCTTACATTTCATTCTTATACATGATACTAATTCAATGACGTTGACGTATCAATTAGATCTATAAATAACTCAACGGAATCCTTTTATTTTAATTATTTCCATTTTTAGCTCTAAAACTTATTATCTTTTATAAGTGCTGTCCTTTTCTTTTATATTTCTAAATATATACTATTAAATTGAAAATTAGATTGATCATTGACTCATTTTTTTTTATAAAAAAACGATTTGATAAAATTAGGAGTCCATAATTAAATTAAGTATACCCGATTAAAGTGGTTGGCATTATTATAATTTTTTTTATTTCTGATCGGTAAAAGTTAGATCTTTAAACACGAAAATAAAAAGGGGGAGAATTTTTAGTTTTATGGTAAAAAATGCATTCAGTTCAGTTTTTTTGCAAGAAGAAAAAGAAAAAAACCAGGGGTCTGTTGAATTTCAAGTTTTCAGTTTCACCAATAAGATACGAAGACTTACTTCACATTTAGAATTGCACAGAAACGACTATTTATCTCAGCGAGGTCTACGTAAAATTCTGGGAAAACGTCAACGATTACTGGCTTATTTGTCAAAGAAAAATAGAGTACGTTATAAAGAATTAATTGGTCGGTTAGATATTCGGGAACTAAAAACTCACTAATTTGAAGAACCTTAATTATTATATTAATTATTTGATTTATTATATCTTGAATTTGGATAAATTTATTTTTGTTTTCAATAATTCATGGAAGAATGAATCGGGGAAAAACCTATGAATGTACCAGCTACCAGAAAAGACCTCATGATAGTAAATATGGGTCCTCACCACCCATCCATGCATGGGGTTCTTCGGCTCATCATTACTCTAGATGGTGAAGATGTTATTGACTGTGAACCAATATTGGGTTATTTACACAGAGGGATGGAAAAAATTGCGGAAAACCGAACAATTATACAGTATCTGCCTTATGTAACACGTTGGGATTATTTAGCTACTATGTTCACAGAAGCAATAACCGTAAATGCACCAGAGCAATTAGGAAATATTCAAGTACCGAAGAGAGCCAGCTATATCAGAGTAATTATGTTGGAGTTGAGTCGTATAGCTTCTCATTTATTATGGCTTGGTCCCTTTATGGCAGATATTGGTGCACAAACCCCTTTCTTCTATATTTTTAAAGAAAGAGAATTAGTATATGATTTATTCGAAGCTGCCACTGGTATGAGAATGATGCATAATTATTTTCGTATCGGAGGAGTGGCTGTTGATCTACCTCATGGCTGGATAGATAAATGTTTGGATTTCTGTGATTATTTTTTAACAGGGATTTCTGAATATCAAAAACTTATTACACGAAATCCTATTTTTTTAGAACGAATTGAGGGAGTGGGTATTATTAATGGAGAGGAAGCAATAAATTGGGGTTTATCAGGACCAATGCTACGAGCTTCCGGAATACAATGGGATCTTCGTAAAATTGATAATTATGAGTGTTATGACGAATTTGATTGGGAAATAAAATGGCAAAAAGAAGGAGATTCATTAGCTCGTTATTTAGTACGAATAAATGAAATGACGGAATCTATAAAAATTATTCAACAAGTTCTGGAAGGAATTCCAGGGGGGCCCTATGAGAATTTAGAAATCCGATGCTTTGATAGAGTAAGCGATCCTGAATGGAATGATTTTGAATATAGATTCATTAGTAAAAAACCTTCGCCCACTTTTGAATTACCGAAACAGGAACTTTATGTGAGAGTCGAAGCACCAAAGGGAGAGTTGGGAATTTTTTTGATAGGAGATCAAAGTGTTTTTCCTTGGCGATGGAAAATCCGACCACCCGGTTTTATCAATTTGCAAATTCTTCCTCAGTTAGTTAAAAGAATGAAATTGGCTGATATTATGACGATACTAGGTAGTATAGATATCATTATGGGAGAAGTTGATCGTTGAAATGATAATTGATACAACAGAAGTACAAGATATCAATTCGTTTTCAAAATTGGAATCCTTAAAGGAGGTCTATGGGATTATATGGATGCTTATCCCTAGCTTTACTCTTGTATTGGGAATTACAATAAGTGTACTAGTAATTGTATGGTTAGAAAGAGAAATATCCGCAGGGATACAACAACGTATTGGACCTGAATACGCCGGCCCTTTTGGAATTCTCCAAGCGCTAGCAGATGGGACAAAACTACTTTTAAAAGAAAATATTATTCCATCTAGAGGAGATACCAGTTTATTCAGTATCGGACCATCCATAGCGGTCATATCAATTCTACTAAGTTATTCGGTAATTCCTTTTGGCTATCACCTTGTGCTAGCCGATCTCAATATTGGTGTTTTTTTATGGATCGCTATTTCAAGTATTGCTCCCATTGGACTACTTATGTCAGGATATGGATCAAATAATAAATATTCTTTTTTGGGTGGTTTACGAGCTGCTGCTCAATCGATTAGTTATGAAATACCATTAACTCTATGTGTATTATCAATATCTCTACGTGCGATTCGTTGAGACATAAACTTTTCCTATTTCTTTTTACTTTATTTCTAGGAAAGGTTTGAATAGATATCCTCATTTATTTGTTTATCATTTGGGTTGACGAACTAAATCAGATAGTTATATGAGTGAAAGAAAACAGCTTAGAAGTTCGCAGTAAAAAGATCGAGTCTCATTTCCTATGTACCAGGATTAAGCAAAAGTAAATATAAGCAGTAGAGACTGTTTACCCCAAGATTGGTTGATTGGACATCATATCATAGCTTGAAGCGGGTGCAAAAGATCAACTGTATGGAGTTTTCACTATCGTTTGTATGTATTTACATACATGTATTACCATAACGGGCGATTCCGCAAAAATAAGTGGATGGTTAGAAACACCAAAATTACACAAAGGATTAGTAATAGATATTATGTAAATTATCCAAAGGGACATTTCTGCATAAAAGGAATACTAATTGGGGCTTTAAGTTGGTAGAAATGATCAGGTAGTACTCCCTACGATTCCGATCCAGAGTATGTTCCTATCCACCAATTAAAGAAATAACTATTAGGAACGAAATAATCCTTTACTTTTTTTCAATACCCTTTTGAGAAAGACGAGTAGGAACGAAAAAAAAAGAATGAAATAAAAAAAGAGAGATCTTTTTATTTTTTCTATATCTATATAATGTAATGTCTAATTCTTTTTCGTAATCGAAAACTATGGGTTGAAATATCTATGGATATTTATATTTACACAAGGAGTATTTTATTTAAGGATTTCATTATTACTCAAAAATAATTATTAAATAAAGTGATAAAATAAAGGATGAGATCAATTCAGAAGTACTTATTAGTATTATAGTAGACAGAATTCCATTGGTCTAATTCGGGACCTTTCAATAGATTTTTACTCTATCTAGAACATATCAAGATAAAGAATGCTGATCCGGTCCTTAGATTTATTTGTGATTCTCGAGGAGCCGTATGAGGCGAAAATCTCACGTACGGTTCTGTAATAGCGATGGGAACAGTGATGTTATCACCGACTATGATTATCTAACAGTTCAAGTACAGTTGATATAATTGAGGCGCAGTCAAAATACGGTTTTTTGGGGTGGAATTTGTGGCGTCAACCTATAGGGTTTATCATTTTTCTAATTTCCTCCCTAGCAGAATGTGAGAGATTACCTTTTGATTTACCAGAAGCAGAGGAAGAGTTAGTAGCAGGTTATCAAACCGAATATTCAGGTATAAAATTTGGTTTATTTTATGTTGCTTCCTATTTAAATCTACTAGTTTCTTCATTCTTTGTAACAGTTCTTTATTTGGGTGGGTGGAATCTATCTATTCCTTACATATTTATTCCTCAACTTTTTGAAATAAATAAAGCTAGTGGAGTTTTTGGAACAATACTTGGTCTTTTTATTACATTAGTGAAAACATATTTGTTTTTGTTCATTCCTATAACAACAAGATGGACTTTACCTAGGCTAAGAATGGACCAATTATTAAATCTTGGATGGAAATTCCTTTTACCTATTTCTCTAGGTAATCTATTATTAACAACTTCTTCCCAACTCCTTTCCCTGTAAATAAACTATTTTTTATTCACGACTTGTATCAAACAAGAGAAAGAAAAAAATTACTCATAGATATTCACGATATGTTCCCTATGGTAACCGGGTTCATGAATTATGGTCAACAAACAGTACGAGCTGCAAGGTACATTGGTCAAAGTTTCATGATTACTTTATCCCACACAAATCGTTTACCTGTAACTATTCAATATCCTTATGAAAAATTGATCACATCGGAGCGTTTCCGCGGTCGAATTCACTTTGAATTTGATAAATGCATTGCTTGTGAAGTATGTGTTCGTGTATGTCCTATAGATTTACCTGTTGTTGATTGGAAATTGGAAACGGATATTCGAAAGAAACAATTGCTTAATTACAGTATCGATTTCGGAATCTGTATCTTTTGTGGTAATTGTGTTGAGTATTGCCCAACAAATTGTTTATCAATGACCGAAGAATATGAGCTTTCAACTTATGATCGTCACGAATTGAATTATAATCAAATAGCTTTGGGTCGTTTACCAATGCCAGTAATTGACGATTATACAATTCGAACAATTTTGAATTCGCCTCAAATAAAAAATGAATAAACCTCATGCTTCAAGAACAATTCAAAATTACTAAGGTTCCATTTTTTTTTATAAAAAAATGAGTTTTCTTTTTCCTTGGCCAATAATTAATTATACAATAAAAATACCGACTATTGATTGATTGGCGAGAAACCAGGCTTCATTTGGATTAAAAATCTAGTTAGATATTCGTAATTATTTTGACAGATATAGCTTGTTTAAATTCCCATTTAGCATTTTTGATTAAAGAATAAGATTGATCCAATTATTTGATCCACATTAATTCACATCCATTCTAATTTATTAACATTTAGAATGAAATTCATAAAAACGTATCATCAAAAAATAGGGTAATTTTCCTGGTCAAGTCAATAAGGTCATGAAAGATTTTCGATTTAGTTATTATTTTACATATATAATGGATTTACCGGGACCAATACATGATTTTCTTTTAGTGTTTCTGGGATTGGGTCTTATATTAGGAGGTCTGGGAGTGGTATTACTTACCAATCCAATTTATTCTGCATTTTCATTGGGATTAGTTCTTGTTTGTATATCTTTATTCTATATTTCATCAAATTCCCATTTTGTAGCTGCCGCACAGCTCCTTATTTACGTAGGGGCTATAAATGTTTTAATCATATTTGCTGTGATGTTTATGAATGGTTCAGGATCTTACAAAGATTTGACTCTTTGGACCGTTGGGGATAGGGTTACTTCGATGGTTTGTACAAGTATTTTTGTTTCACTAATTACTATTATTCCAGATACTTCATGGTATGGTATTATTTGGACTACAAGATCAAATCAGATTATAGAGCAAGATTTGATAAGTAATAGTCAACAAATTGGGATTCATTTAGCAACAGATTTTTTTCTTCCATTTGAACTTATTTCCATAATTCTTTTAGTTGCTTTGATAGGTGCAATTGCTGTGGCTCGTCAGTAATAAATTATCAATCAAAATAAAACTTTGTTCCGTGTTTCAATTCTATTTGAAGATTGTTCATATATCATATAGAAAATAAAAATGTTTTTATTTCAATATATTACTACCAATAAAATAGATTGATTTATTTGTCTTTGTTACACATTTGCGAGCTCCGTACTTATTATATTCTAGTCAATTAAATCGGTTTAATTGTTATTCATCTTGAAATGCATCGATATCGATATTGATAAGGAGTTGGTCAATGATGCTCGAACATGTACTTATTTTGGGTGCTTATTTATTTTCTATTGGTATCTATGGATTGATCACGAGTCGAAATATGGTTCGAGCCCTTATGTGTCTTGAACTTATACTGAATGCAGTTAATCTAAATTTAGTAACATTTTCAGATTTTTTTGATAATCGCCAATTAATAGGAGACATTTTCTCCATTTTTGTTATAGCTATTGCAGCCGCTGAAGCAGCTATTGGATTAGCAATTGTTTCGTCAATTTATCTTAATAGAAACTCTATTCGTATCAACCAATCAAATTTTTTGAATAAGTAAGATTAATCATAAAAATGAATTATATTCCTCAAATAGATATTTCAAATGAGAATCTTCATCAATTCCAATTAGCATGTATCATACGTAATATATGATCAATGTTTGCGAAAACGTAACAAATCAAAGTATCCTGGCCCTCTCTCCCCTCATGAGCCGATCCAGAAATAGATTCATTAGAAAAATTCTGCTTAATCATTGATTCATCTGGTGTCTAAATATATGATTCATTTTATAAGTTTACTAGATCGAAAATTTATGACGTTTAAAAATTAATAATAGATCCAATGTCACACTCAGTAAAGATTTATGATACATGTATAGGGTGTACTCAATGTGTCCGAGCTTGCCCCACAGATGTATTAGAAATGATACCTTGGGATGGATGTAAAGCTAAACAAATTGCTTCTGCTCCAAGAACAGAAGACTGTGTCGGTTGTAAGAGATGTGAATCCGCCTGTCCAACGGATTTCTTGAGTGTTCGAGTTTATTTATGGCATGAAACAACTCGCAGCATGGGTCTAGCTTATTAATATGTTCTAAAAAACTCCACGCAAATTCATTTGGTTTTTTTGTCCAAGTGTATCTTGTCTTTACCACGAATTATTTTCCTTGGTTAACCATAATTGTAGTTTTCCCTATATTCGCGGGTTCCTTAATTTTCTTTCTACCTCATAGAGGAAATAAGATAATAAGGTGGTATACTATATGTATATGCATCTTAGAACTCCTTCTAACGACCTATGCATTCGGTTATCATTTTCAATTGGATGATCCATTAATCCAATTTTCGGAGGATTATAAATGGATTAATTTTTTTGATTTTGATTGGAGATTAGGAATAGATGGACTTTCTATAGGACCCATTTTGCTTACCGGCTTTATCACCACTTTAG